ACATCAGTCGGTTCGGACCTCCACTTAGTTTTACCTAAGCTTCATCCTGGTCATGGTTAGATCATCCGGGTTCGGGTCTGTACCTAATGACATTACGCTCATTATCAAGCTCGCTTTCACTATGGCTTCGTTTTCTTAACCCGGCCATTAGATACAAGTCGCCGGCTCATTCTTCAACAGGCACGCAGGCAGGCTTGACAGCTCGTAGCCCTTCTGCTGCTTGTAGGCTTTTGGTTTCATGGTCTTTTCACTCCCCTCCCGGGGTTCTTTTCACCTTTCCCTCACGGTACTGGTTCACTATCGGTCATTCAGTAATATTTAGCCTTGCAAGGTGGTCCTTGCGGATTCACACGGAATTTCACGTGCTCCATGCTACTCGGGAATCCGAGGGAATGCTTTTTTATATAGCTGATCCAATAAAATTTAATAGTTAATTTTGATTACAAGACTTTCACTTTCTCAGGTATAGCATTCAACTATTTCATCACCTCAACTGTTAATTTTGGTTGGTCAATCCCTAAACGGTCCCACAACCCTAACCTGAGAGGTTAGTTTAGGCCAGGTCCCAGTTCGCTCGCCGCTACTAAGGGAATCGTTTTTACTTTTTTTTCCTCTGGGTACTAAGATGTTTCAGTTCCCCAGGTTCGCTCTTTCTTCCTTATGGATTCGGGAAGAAGTTCTATGGAGTTGCCTCATTCGGAAACCTCCGGATCAAAGCTCTTTGCCTGCTCCCCGGAGCGTATCGCCGGTCATCGCGTCCTTCATCGCTTCTGAATACCAAGGTATCCCCCAAAAGCCCTTTCTTTCTTGAATCGAAATACAAAATAATGTAGCCAGAATAAAGGTGTGGAGGTAAGCGGACTCGAACCGCTGACATCTGCCGTGCAAAGGCAGCGCTCTACCAACTGAGCTATACCCCCAGCTGGGCTATCCTGGACTTGAACCAGGGACCTCACCCTTATCAGGGGTGTGCTCTAACCAACTGAGCTAATAGCCCTACCTTATAATATGATTAGTGTCCTAATCGACCTGAAGATGGGTAATCCCATTCTTGTTAAAGGAGGTCATCCAGCCGCACCTTCCGGTACGGCTACCTTGTTACGACTTCACCTCGGTCACTACTTTTACCTTCGGCATCTCCTTCCTTACGGTTAGGATAACGACTTCGGGTACAAACAGCTCCCATGGTGTGACGGGCGGTGTGTACAAGGCCCGGGAACGGATTCACCGCTGTGTAGCTGACCAGCGATTACTAGCGATTCCACCTTCATGCAGGCGAGTTGCAGCCTGCAATCTGTACTTGGAGTAAGTTTCAAAGATTAGCTCATCTTCGCAGATTGGCAACTTATTGTCTTACCCATTGTAGGACGTGTGTAGCCCAGGGTGTAAGGGGCATGATGACTTGACGTCGTCCTCACCTTCCTCCGGTTTGTCACCGGCAGTCTTTTTAGACGAATGAACTAAAAATAAGGGTTGCGCTCGTTGCGGGACTTAACCCAACATCTCACGACACGAGCTGACGACAGCCATGCACCACCTGTAGAAGCGGAATAAGGACTCCTTTTCAGAAGACCAACACTTCTATCAAACCCTGGTAAGGTTCTTCGCGTTGCATCGAATTAAACCACATCCTCCACCGCTTGTGCGGGCCCCCGTCAATTCCTTTGAGTTTCACTCTTGCGAGCGTACTTCCCAGGCGGGATACTTAACGCGTTAGCTAAGATACTGAACGGGTCGATACGTCCAACATCGAGTATCCATCGTTTACGGCTAGGACTACTGGGGTATCTAATCCCATTTGCTCCCCTAGCTTTCGTCTCTGAGTGTCAGTAATAGCCCAGTAGAGTGCCTTCGCCATCGGTGTTCTTTCCAATATCTACGCATTTCACCGCTCCACTGGAAATTCCCTCTACCCCTACTATACTCAAGTCTCCTAGTTTCCACTGCAGATTTGAGGTTGAGCCTCAAGGTTTAACAGTAGACTTAGGAAACCACCTGCAGACGCTTTACGCCCAGTAATTCCGGATAACACTTGCATCCCCCGTCTTACCGCGGCTGCTGGCACGGAGTTAGCCGATGCTTTCCACCTTAAGTACCGTCATATCTTCTTCCTTAAGGCACCGAGGTTTACAACTCAGTAAGTCTTCATCCCTCACGCGGTATTGCTCTGTCAGGCTTTCGCCCATTGCAGAAAATTCCTCACTGCTGCCTCCCGTAGGAGTCTGGACCGTGTCTCAGTTCCAGTGTGGCTGATCGTCCTCTCAGACCAGCTACTGATCGTCGCCTTGGTAGGCCATTACCCTACCAACTAGCTAATCAGCCGCGAGCTTCTCTTCAGGCAGAGGATATACAGTCTAACTAGTATCCTCTATTTCACCCATGGGCATATGGGGTTTTAGCGAATGTTTCCATTCGTTATCCCCCTCCTAAAGGCAAATTCTCACGTGTTACTCACCCGTCCGCCACTAAAATTAACCGAAGCTAATTTCCGTTCGACTTGCATGTGTAAGGCATACCGCCAGCGTTCATCCTGAGCCAGGATCAAACTCTCCGTAGTATTTCCTAGTTCTTTTTTCTTTTCAACTTAGTTAGGACTTATTTACTTACTAAGGTGATTTATTTCACTATTGGAGAAACTCCACAATTTCTAGAATACTACCTAAGGTATAATTTTGTCAAGTGTTAACTTCATGTTTATTATTTTTTTTTCTACGAAATTAAAACTCTGGTTGACACTTGATTGTTCTTAGAGTAAAATACAACAAAGTTGAGAATCTAAAATAAATGTCAATCTAAAAAATTGAACTCTATCGTAAAAGCCTAAATCCTTAAGAATATAACAAAATAAAATTTGATAACTACTGGATAACCTTTAAGTTTATTGTCAAATGTTTACACTGCTTTCAGTAAGACTAGTTTAAAACTAAAAGCGTTTTTAGCTTTGGATTCTTACCAAATTATTTCCTAATTTATTTTGACCGTTGATATGTCTATTGAAAAAAATTCTAACAATGTGGAAATCAATCAAGCCACAATTACAAATGAAGAAGATGATTTAATTTATACTGTAGGCGGAAAGTTAGTTGTTACCGCTTCCGATGTAGCAGAAGTTGTTGCATTATGGACAGGCTTACCTGTAACTAATCTAACTCGAGATCAAGCAGAACGATTTTTACACCTGGAGCAAGATTTGGGTAATCATATTATAGGACAAGATCATGCATTAGCTGTAGTAGCTAAATCTTTACGTCGTTATGCAGCAGGTTTACGAAATCCAAAACGCCCTATTGGTAGCTTTTTACTTTGTGGCCCAACAGGTGTAGGAAAAACCGAATTAACAAAACAATTAGCAGAAAACCTTTTTGGTTCACAAAAAGCTCTTGTTAGGTTAGATATGTCAGAATATATGGAAAAACATACAGTAGCACGTTTAATTGGATCTCCTCCAGGTTACGTTGGGTTTGAAGAAGGTGGTCAATTAACTGATGCTGTAAGAAGTAGACCTTACTGTATAGTTCTTTTTGATGAAATTGAAAAGGCCCATCCTGATGTTTACAACATATTATTACAAATTCTTGATGATGGTATTTTATCTGATTCAACAGGAAGAACTGTTTCTTTCCAAAATACACTTATAATGTTAACATCTAATTTAGGTTCACAAACGATTTTAGAATTTTGTGCACAAAAACCAACACGCACACCTGAAGAAGAAGGTATGCTTAAAAAACTTGTGACACAAACTTTAGGTTCAAAATTCAGACCGGAATTTTTAAACCGACTAGATGATATTGTTGTTTTCCATCCACTTTCAAGAGATCATATTAATGCTATCACTTTTTTACTTCTAGATGAAGTTGATGAAAGACTTGCCCGTAAAGGTTTCCATCTTTTAGTTACAAGTAGATTACTTACTACAGTACGGCAAGAAGGTTTTAACTCTATGTATGGTGCAAGACCTTTGCGACGAGCTATTAGTAAGTGGGTTGAAGATCCTATCTCTGAAAAGCTTTTACATCTTCAAGACAAAATAGAATTTGGTAGTAGTTTATTAGTAGATATTGAAGGTAGCGAACCTGCAACTCCACAAGTTTTAGTCCTTCCACCAGGACTTCGCGAAGAAATTCAATCAAGAAATCGTGGTATGATTGTTGGGTCTTAATTATAATATATAATGTAATGTATTAACTTTTCTAAGAATATAAAACTTCTTCTTGGTTTTCCCTGGGGTAATGATTACCCTTAAATAATTCATTATGATTAAACCTCATTTTGCTCTTTCGATTTTGCTTTGTCTTTTACCAGCACTTCCTTCAGTTGCAATTGAATTAGATGAAGCAACTCGCACCGTTCGCTCAGATGCGAAAGGAACTCAAATTACTTTAACACCTGAACAAGTTAAGCGTGGAAAACGTCTTTTCAATGCATCTTGTAGCCAATGTCATGTTGGTGGGCTTACGAAAACAAATCCCAATGTAGGACTAGATCTAGAAGCTTTAAGCCTTGCTAGTCCTCCACGTGATAACGTAGAAGCACTTGTAAACTACATGAAAAATCCAACAACATATGATGGATTAGAGTCTATAGCTGAAATTCATCCTAGTATTAAAAGTGCAGATATTTTTCCGCGCATGAGATCACTTAGTGAAGATGATCTTGAAACTATAGCTGGTCATATTTTAATCCAACCCAAAGTTTCTTCGGAAAAATGGGGTGGTGGTAAAATTTACTATTAACGATTTCTGTTGATTCCTCAGGAGAAACCCATGAAACCATATTCTCTAAGATTTCTTTCTCTTAGTCTTCTTCTTCCATTTGTAATGTCAACAGTTTCAGTAGCTGCTGATATTGAAAATGGGGAACGTATTTTTAGTGCAAATTGTTCAGCATGCCATGCTGGTGGAAATAATGTAATCATTCCAGAAAAAACTTTAAAGAAAGAAGCTTTAGAAGCGAATGGAATGAATAGTGTTGATGCTATTACATATCAAGTAACAAATGGTAAAAATGCTATGCCTGCTTTCGGTGGTCGTTTAGATGATAGCGATATTGAAGATGTAGCAAATTATGTATTATCACAATCTGAAAAAGGTTGGGATTAATCAAATTTAGAAGTTTGGAGTTATAAACTCCACTTCTATCTAATTTACTTTTTAAATATATTAAATTAAGTACGAAAACTCCTTCCCCTTCTGGGATCGTGAGGGAGCATTTCATATTCTTTGGGAAACCTATTAGAAAAGGTTCCTTTACTTTCACTATTTTGTTTTGATTTCCCCACAAACGAACATGAGTACAACTCGGAAGTCCACAATAGTGGATTTTAATACAGTAGAAACAAGCTTTGAAAAGTGGGCTAAACCTGGTCAATTTTCTCGAACATTAGCAAAAGGTCCAAAAACAACAACTTGGATCTGGAATTTACATGCTGATGCTCATGATTTTGATGTTCAAACAAATTCACTACAAGATATTTCAAGAAAAATCTTTAGTGCTCACTTTGGACAATTAGCTGTAATCTTTCTTTGGCTTAGTGGTATGCATTTCCATGGAGCATACTTCTCAAACTATTCTGCTTGGTTAACAAACCCAACATCAACACGCCCAAGTGCACAAATTGTGTGGCCAATTGTTGGTCAAGAAATGTTAAATGCAGATGTTGGAGGAAATTTCCAAGGTATTCAAATTACATCTGGATTTTTCCAATTATGGAGAGCTGAAGGTATAACAAGTGAAGTTGAACTTTATTGGACAGCTTTAGGTGGTTTAGTTGCTTCATTCTTAATGCTTTTTGCTGGTTGGTTCCATTATCATAAAGCTGCGCCTAAACTTGAATGGTTCCAAAATGTTGAATCAATGTTAAACCATCATTTAGCAGGGCTTTTAGGTCTTGGTTCACTTGCTTGGGCTGGTCATCAAATTCATATCGCTTTACCTATTAATAAATTATTAGATTTAGGTGTAAGTCCAGAAGAAATTCCTCTTCCTTATGAATTCATTTTAAATCGCGAATTAATTTCACAACTTTATCCTAGTTTTAACAAAGGATTAACACCTTTCTTTACTTTAAATTGGTCAGAATATTCGGACTTTTTAACATTTAAAGGCGGTTTAAATCCTGTTACTGGTGGGTTATGGTTAACAGACACAGCACATCACCATTTAGCAATTGCAGTCTTATTTATTGTTGCTGGCCACATGTATAAGACTAATTGGTTCTTAGGCCACAGTATTAAGACAATACTAGAAGCTCATAAAGGACCATTTACAGGTGAAGGTCATAAAGGGCTTTATGAAATCTTAACAACTTCATGGCATGCTCAACTAGCTATTAATTTAGCATTATTTGGATCATTAAGTATTATCGTTGCACACCACATGTATGCAATGCCTCCATATCCTTATATTGCTATTGATTATCCAACACAATTATCTTTATTTACACACCATATGTGGATTGGAGGTTTTTGTATTGTTGGTGGTGCTGCACATGCTGCGATTTTCTTTGTTCGTGATTATAATGCAGCAAATAATTACAATAATCTTGTTGATCGTGTAATTAGACATCGTGATGCTATTATTTCTCATTTAAATTGGGTATGTATTTTCCTAGGACTTCATTCATTTGGTCTTTATATACATAACGATACAATGAGAGCATTAGGTCGCCCTCAAGATTTATTCTCAGATAATGCTATCGCATTAAAACCAATTTTTGCACAATTTATCCAAAGTTTACATACATTAGCACCTGGAAGTACGGCACCAAATGCTCTTACAACTGTTAGTTATGCATTTGGAGGAGATGTTATTAGTGTAGGATCAAAAATTGCAATAGCACCTATTCCTTTAGGAACAGCTGATTTCTTAGTTCACCATATTCATGCATTTACAATTCATGTAACTGTATTAATTTTATTAAAAGGTGTACTTTACTCAAGAAATTCACGTTTAATTCCTGATAAAGCAAATCTAGGTTTCAGATTCCCTTGTGATGGTCCAGGACGTGGTGGTACATGTCAAGTTTCTGCATGGGATCACGTTTTCCTTGGTTTATTCTGGATGTATAATTCTTTATCTGTTGTTATTTTCCATTTCAGTTGGAAAATGCAATCCGATGTTTGGGGTACAGTATCACCAACAGGTGCCGTATCACATATTACTGGTGGTAATTTTGCTCAAAGTGCAATTACTATCAACGGTTGGTTACGTGATTTCTTATGGTCACAAGCAGCACAAGTTGTTCAATCTTATGGATCAGCACTTTCTGCTTATGGTTTAATCTTCTTAGGAGCTCACTTTATTTGGGCATTTAGCTTAATGTTCTTATTTAGTGGAAGAGGTTATTGGCAAGAGCTTATTGAATCTATTGTTTGGGCTCACAACAAATTGAAAGTTGCTCCATCAATTCAACCACGTGCTTTAAGTATTACACAAGGTCGTGCTGTAGGACTTGCACATTATTTATTAGGTGGAATTGGAACAACTTGGTCATTCTTCCTAGCACGGATCATTTCTGTAGGCTAACCTAGAAAAGGAGAAAAATAGATGGTATATAAATTTCCAAAGTTTAGTAAAGCTCTAGCTGAAGATCCATCAACAAGAAGAATTTGGTATGGTATTGCTACAGCGCATGACTTTGAAAGTCATGATGCTATGACAGAATCAAAACTTTACCAAAAAATATTTGCATCTCATTTTGGGCATATTGCAATTATTTTCTTATGGACAGCAGGCAACCTTTTCCATGTTGCATGGCAAGGTAATTTTGAAGCGTGGGTTTTAAATCCACTAAAAGTTAGACCAATTGCTCATGCAATTTGGGACCCTCATTTTGGACAAGCTGCTTATAAAGCATTTCTTAAAACATCAAGTCCAGCTAATTTAGCGTTATCTGGTGTTTACGAATGGTGGTATACTATTGGTTTAAGAACAAATAATGATCTTTATCAAAGTTCATTCTTCCTGATTGTTCTATCTAGTATCCTTCTTTTTGCTGGTTGGTTACATTTGCAACCTTCATTTAAACCTAGTCTAGACTGGTTTAAAGCTAACGAATATAGATTAAATCATCATTTGTCTGGTTTATTTGGTTTCAGTTCACTAGCATGGACAGGACATTTAGTTCACGTTGCTATACCTGAATCGCGTGGAACACATGTTGGTTGGGATAATTTCTTAACAGTTTTACCTCATCCTGCTGGCTTAACACCTTTCTTCAGTGGAAACTGGAAGGTTTATGCGCAAGATCCAGATACAACAGCACATATTTTTGGCTCAAGTGAAGGTTCAGGTAGTGCTATATTAACATTCCTAGGTGGCTTCCATCCTCAAACAAAATCTTTATGGTTAACGGATATAGCTCACCATCATTTAGCAATTGCTGTCCTATTTATTGTTGCTGGACATATGTACAGAACAAATTGGTTAATTGGACATCAAATGAAATTGATCCTTGAAGCACATAGACCACCAGCAGGGCGATTAGGAATTGGACATATTGGACTTTACGAAACTATTACTAATTCGTTACACTTCCAATTAGGTTTAGCATTAGCATGTTTAGGTGTTGCTACATCTTTAACAGCACAACATATGTATGCTCTTCCTCCATATGCTTTCCTTGCAAACAATTTCCCAACTCAAGCTGCATTGTATACACATCACCAATATATTGCAGGTTTCCTTATGGTAGGTGCATTCGCTCATGGTGCAATTTTCTTTGTACGAGATTATGATCCTGCTGTTAACAGCAAAAACGGGGAGCTAAATGTTCTTGCTAGAATGTTAGAGCACAAAGAAGCTATTATTTCTCACTTAAGTTGGGTAAGTTTATTCTTAGGGTTCCATACTTTAGGAATCTATGTTCACAACGACGTAGTAGTTGCTTTTGGTCAACCTGAAAAACAAATTCTTGTTGAACCGTTATTTGCAGAGTGGATTCAAGCTGCATCTGGTAAAACATTGTATAATTTTGATTTACTATTAGCTTCAAGCAATAGTTCAGCTAGTGTTGCAAGTAGTCAATTATGGCTTCCAGGCTGGTTAAATGCTATAAATGATGGTAAAAACTCTTTATTTCTTCCTATTGGACCTGGTGATTTCTTAGTGCACCATGCGATTGCATTAGGTCTTCATACTACAACATTAATTTTAGTAAAAGGTGCATTAGATGCACGTGGTTCTAAATTAATGCCAGATAAGAAGGACTTTGGTTACAGTTTCCCTTGTGATGGACCAGGTAGAGGTGGTACATGTGATATTTCTGCTTGGGATGCTTTCTATCTTGCAATGTTCTGGATGTTAAATACAATTGGATGGGTAACATTCTATTGGCATTGGAAACATTTAACTTTATGGCAAGGTAACCAGATTCAATTCAATGAATCTTCAAACTACTTAATGGGTTGGTTAAGAGATTATTTATGGCTTAACTCATCACCATTAATTAATGGTTACAACCCATTCGGTATGAATTCACTTTCAGTATGGGCTTGGATGTTCCTATTTGGACATTTAGTTTGGGCAACAGGTTTCATGTTCCTTATTTCTTGGCGTGGTTATTGGCAAGAATTAATTGAAACAATTGTTTGGGCACATGAACGTACTCCATTAGCAAATTTAGTGCGTTGGAAAGACAAACCTGTAGCACTTTCAATTGTTCAAGCCAGACTTGTTGGTTTAGCACACTTCTCAGTAGGTTATATATTAACTTATGCTGCATTTGTTATTGCTTCAACAATAGGTAAACTAGGTTATTAAAATTATCAAGGAGCTTTTTAAGCTCCTTGAACAAAAATTGATAAAAAACTCAAAAGGTTAGTTTTTATGGCTAAATTAAGTGTCATTAAAAGACAAATTCGACGTGAAAAGTTAGTTAGTCGATATTCTGAACTTCGACAAAAATTAAAAACAGAATTAAAAGAAGCTAATTCTTTTAAAGCTAAAATGGAAGTACATGTAAAATTACAAAAATTACCTAGAGACAGTTCACCAACAAGATTACGAAATCGTTGTTGGAAAACAGGTCGTGGAAAGGCAGTTTTCCGTGATTTTGGACTTTGTCGTCACATGGTGCGTGATATGGCAAACCAAGGACTTTTACCAGGTGTGATAAAATCAAGCTGGTAATAAATTGAATAAAATAAAAAAATACAGCACTCCCAGAGGCGGGCCGATTTTATGATCCCTGGGAGGCTGATGTACATTTGACTTAAGCTTGGCCTCGTCTGTATTGAAAATATGCAGACACAAAAAGACCTATTAAAGTAACAATAATTAGTCCCAAAACAATTCCAAATAATAGAGGTTCAATCATAATAGAAATTTATGCGTATTTTTTAGAAAACTTTATACCGTTTTAAATTATCTAAATCCAACTGCAGCTTGCCAAACAAATGCTAACAGTAAGAATAAAACAGGAATAACTGGTAAAATATCTACTAAAGGGCTAAAAACGGCAAAAACATCTGGTAATTTAGCAAGAAGCATGGAGAAAAACCTTGTTATTAAACTACAATAGAGTTTGTTTTTACAAATATCTTTTATAAATTTTTTAGATAATATTTTTTATTATAGACTTTTTTATTAAATTGTTTTAAGTTTTCTCATTTTTTTAACTTAATTTCATTTTTCAAATAATAGTTTATACAAATATTCTGCTTTTTTAACCATATATACATATATGATTAGCACTACAACATTAGTTATTATACACGACTTTCTAGGACTTAGGAGGAATAATTATGGTTACGCTTGTTCAATTACTGACATTATTATTTATTATTGTGTCTCTATTTCTTATTGTTGCAATTCCTATTTTATTTGCAACAAGTGACGAATCAACAAATACAAAAGGTACCGTTTCAACTTTAGCAACTTTCTGGGGTAGCTTACTTATTGCTACAAGCGTAGCAAATTCGCTTTTATAATATTGAAAGCTAGTGAAGGGACTTGAACCCTTAACCTACTGATTACAAGTCAGTTGCTCTACCAGTTGAGCTACACCAGCAAATCCCATTCTTTATTAATTTTATTAATTAAAGAGTGGGAAAAATAAATTTATATTTTATAAAAATATAAAGTGCGGATGGAGAGACTCGAACTCTCATGGAGTGACCCACTGGATTCTAAGTCCAGCGCGGCTACCAATTTCGCCACATCCGCGGCGTTATTTATGGTATTGAACCCTTAGGGTTTTACCACTACTTAAGATAATTTTTATTATTTCGTATGATTTTAATGAAAATTAACAAAAAAAACAACGTAATAATAGTAATAATAACAAATATTAAATAGTTTATTTATTTTAAACCTAACATTTTATCTTGCTCTGAAAACTTCCTTTGTTTTCAAAATTTGTAATTGTTAAAAAAATATAAATATAATATATTAAAATAATTTTGTAACTTTTTAATACACCTATGTCTCATTCTATTACTCTTTTTAATGAACTAAGCTTAACAAATAAACTTCTTATCTTAATTAATCATTCAAATCAAACAAACGCTAAAATTCGTATAAGAAAATCAGAAATTTTAACAAAATATGTTGATACATCAGGGTACAAATTAGGAAACGACAATAAATTAACGTTTTTAGAAAATCATTTAAATTTTACAAATCCAACACAACGTACAAAAGTTTTAAATCAATTTCTTAATGAAATCCAACAAATACAGCTTAAATCTAAAATAAATATAGAGGAACTTCAAAAAACTTCTAAAGTTAATCAATCTCGTATCCTTACAACAAAATTAGGGATAACAACTATCTAATAAAAATATAGCCTAATATCTATTAGGCTATATTTTGTACAAAAAAAATAAACAAATTTTTTTACTTTATCTAGACAATCTACTAAGGCTTTGTAAATATTAATAGTAAAGCGTCTTTAGTTCAGTTGGTAGAACGTAGGTCTCCAAAACCTAATGTCGAGGGTTCAAGTCCTTCAAGGCGTGGTTTCAATAATTTATCTTTTTCGAAAAAAATATTTACATAAAAACGATAATGTGATACTATGGGTTTTATG